GAGAGGAACAAATAGTCAATTTTGAAAGAACTTATTGTCAGCCTCTTTCAGATATGAATCTATCTGATTCAGAAGGGAAGAACTTGCATCAGTATCTCAGTTTCAATTCAAACATGGGTTTGATTCACACTCCATGTTCTGATAAATATTTACCATTCGGAAAGAGGAAAAAACGGAGTCTTTGTCTAAAGAAATGCGTTGAGAAAGGGCAGATGTATAGAACCTTTCAACGAGATAGTGCTTTTTCAAATCTCTCAAAATGGAATCTGTTCCAAACATATATGCCATGGTTCCTTACTTCGACAGGGTGTAAATATCTAAATTTCAATTTCACCCTTTTAGATACTTTTTCAGACCCATTGCCGATACTAAGTATAAGTAGCAGTCAAAAATTTTTATCCATTTTTCATGATATTATGTATGGATCAGATATATCATGGCCAATTCCTAAGAAGATTCTTACACAATGGACTCTGATAAGTGAGATTTCGAATAAGTGTTTACAGAATCTTCTGTCCGAAGAAATTATTCATCGAAATAATGAGTCACCCGTTCCATTGATATGGGCACATCTGAGATCAAGAAATGCTCGGGAGTTTCTCTATTCAATCCTTTTCCTTCTTCTTGTTGCTGGATATCTCGTTCGTATACATCTTCTCTTTGTTTCCCGAGCCTCTAGTGAGTTACAGACAGAGTTAGAAAAGATCAAATCTTTGATGATTCCATCATACATGATTGAGTTGCGAAAACTTTTGGATAGGTATCCTACATCTGAACTGAATTCTTTCTGGTTAAAGAATCTCTTTCGAGTTGCTCTGGAACAATTAGGAGATTCTCTGGAAGAAATACGGGGTTCTGCTTCTGGCGGCAACATGCTATTGGGTGGTGGCTCCGCTTATGGGGTCAAATCAATACGTTCTAAGAAGAAATATTTGAATATCAATCTCATCGATCTCATAAGTATCATACCAAATCCCATCAATCGAATCACTTTTTCGAGAAATACGAGACATCTAAGTCGTACAAGTAAAGAGATCTATTCATTGATAAGAAAAAGAAAAAACGTGAACGGTGATTGGATTGATGATAAAATCGAATCCTGGGTCGCGAACAGCGATTCGATTGATGATGAAGAAAGAGAATTCTTGGTTCAGTTCTCCACCTTAACGGCAGAAAAAAGGATTGAGAAAATTCTATTGAGTCTGACTCATAGTGATCCTTTATCAAAGAATGACTCTGGTTATCAAATGATTGAACAACCGGGATCCGTTTACTTACGATACTTAGTTGACATTCATCAAAAGTATCTAATGAATTATGAGTTCAATGGATCCTGTTTAGCAGAAAGACGGATATTCCTTGCTCATTATCAGACAATCACTTATTCACAAACCTCGTGTGGGGCTAATTGTTTTCATTTCCCATCTCATGGAAAACCCTTTTCGCTCCGCTTAGCCCTATCCCCTTCTAGGGGTATTTTAGTGATAGGTTCTATAGGAACTGGACGATCCTGTTTGGTCAAATACCTAACTACAAACTCCTATGTTCCTTTCATTACGGTATTTCCGAACAAGTTCCTGGATGACAAGTCTAAAGGTTATCTTATTGATGATAGTGACGATATCCATATTGATGATAGTGACGATATTGATGATGACCTTGATACGGAGCTGCCAACTATGACGAATGTGCTAACTATGTATATGACGCCGAAAGTAGACCGATTTGATATCGCCCTTCAATTCGAATTAGCAAAAGCAATGTCTCCTTGCATAATATGGATTCCAAACATTCATGATCTGCATGTGAATGAGTCGAATTACTTATCCCTCGGTCTATTAGAGAACCATCTCTCCAGGGATTGTGAAAGATGTTCCACTAGAAAGATTCTTGTTATTGCTTCGACTCATATTCCCCAAAAAGTGGATCCCGCTCTAATAGCTCCGAATAAATTAAATACATGCATTAAGATACGAAGGCTTCTTATTCCACAACAACGAAAGCACTTTTTCATTCTTTCATATACTAGGGGATTTCACTTGGAAAAGAAGATGTTCCATACTAACGGATTCGGGCCCATAACCACGGGTTCCAATGCACGAGATCTTGTAGCACTTATCAATGAGGCCCTATCAATTAGTATTACACGGAAGAAATCCATTATAGAAACTAATACAATTAGATCAGCTCTTCATAGACAAACTTGGGATTTGCGATCCCAGGTAAGATCGGTTCAGGATCATGGGATACTTTTCTATCAGATAGGAAAGGCTGTTGCACAAAATGTACTTCTAAGTAATTGCCCCATAGATCCTATATCTATCTATATGAAGAAGAAATCATGTAAGGAAGGGGATTCTTATTTGTACAAATGGTACTTCGAACTTGGAACGAGCATGAAGAAATTAACGATACTTCTTTATCTTTTGAGTTGTTCTGCCGGATCGGTCGCTCAAGATCTTTGGTCTTCACCCGGACCCGATGAAAAAAATGGGATCAC